CCAAGCTAATATGTAAGGTCTATAAGTTATCTAAGAAAAAACAATGTATGTAATAAAGCATCAAGATTGAGATTGATCCCTAATTTGTTGATAGAACAACAAAAAGAGCTTCGAGCCAAGAAAGATTAAGAAGATTGACTCAACAACAAATTGCACGAAGAGCTCCATTGTCAAATTCAGACCTAACCATTAATAGAGAAGCGATGGGAACGACGGAACCTATGAATGCATAAGATTCTCTTGAACATGACTCCTAATGATTCATTGGGGGGGATGGCGGAACAAACCAGGGACCTTTTCATTGACTCTGAAACGTCACCCAACAACTAAAAAAGTATTGAAAGAGTAAATATTCGCCCGCGAAAGTTGAATTTTATTGGATTGTTCGATTTTAGGACCGCCGATATGATAATACAATAAAAAGAAAGTAAACTAAATAGAAATTCTTTAGACTATACTATATATAAAGTGTAGAAAATACTTTTTAAATAAACTAGCGAAAATATTCAAGAATCCTACGGATTCAGTGTATTATTATATTATTTAGTATATTCTTCATTACTTACATACATATATCTGAATTTAATTAACTATTTGTCAATCTTTTCCTTTGATTCGCGAGGAGCTGGATGAGAAGAAACTCTCATGTCCAGTTCTGTAGTAGAGATGGAATTGCGAAACAACCATCAACTATAACCCCAAAAGAACCAGATTCCGTAAACAACATCGAGGAAGAATGAAGGGGATATCTTCTAGAGGTAATAGTCTTTGCTTCGGTAGATATGCTCTTCAGGCACTTGAACCCACTTGGATCACATCTAGACAAATAGAAGCGGGAAGACGAGCAATGACACGAAATGTACGTCGTGGTGGAAAAATATGGGTACGCATATTTCCAGACAAACCCGTTACAGTAAGACCCGCAGAAACACGTATGGGATCGGGTAAAGGATCTCCCGAATATTGGGTAGCTGTCGTTAAACCGGGTAGAATACTTTATGAAATGGGGGGAGTAGCAGAAAATGTAGCCAGAAAAGCGATTCAAATAGCAGCATCAAAAATGCCTATACGAACTCAATTTATTCTTTCCCAATAACAATGTAAAATGAACGGCAAGAAGTCTTTCCTTTCTTTGGACTAACAAAAACCAATTGCGAGTTTCTTTTTTTTGGACAAAAAATATTTCTTTTTTTTTTTTTCTGCGCCCAGTTTGCATTTTAAAAATAGATTACAAAATGATATGATTCAACCCCAGACCCTTTTGAATGTAGCGGACAACAGCGGGGCGCGAAAATTGATGTGTATTCGAATCATAGGAGCTAGTAATCGTCGATATGCTCATATTGGTGACATTATTGTTGCTGTGATCAAAGAAGCAGTACCAAATATGCCTCTAGAAAGATCCGAAGTGATCAGAGCTGTAATTGTACGTACTTGTAAAGAACTCAAACGTGATAACGGTATGATAATACGATATGATGACAATGCTGCAGTTGTAATTGATCAAGAAGGAAATCCTAAAGGAACGAGAATTTTTGGCGCGATTGCACGAGAATTGAGACAGTTAAATTTTACTAAAATAGTTTCATTAGCCCCAGAAGTATTATAAAATATTAGGTACTGTAAGAAGTTATACTTAAGTTTACTTGAATGAAATAGATTAATTAATTTTTTAGTAGATTGTATCTCACGTATATACCTTTCCTTAAAACAAATAAAGAACATGTTTATTATATCCAACTTGTGAGAAACCACAAATTTTAGTTCATCATGGGTATAGACACTATTGCTGATATAATAACTTCTATACGAAATGCTGACATAAATAGAAAAGGAACTGTTCGAATAGTATCTACTAATATTACTGAAAACATTGTTAAAATACTTTTACAAGAAGGTTTTATACAAAACGTGAGGAAACATCGAGAAAAGAACAATTTTTTTTTGGTTTTAACCCTGAAACATAGACGAAATATTAAAGGGCGATATAGAACGGTTTTAAATTTAAAACGGATAAGTCGACTTGGTCTACGAATCTATTCTAACTACCAAGGCATTCCTAGAATTTTAGGTGGGATGGGGATTGTAATCCTTTCTACTTCTCAAGGTATAATGACAGACCGAGAGGCTCGCCGAGAAAGAATCGGAGGAGAGATTTTGTGTTATATATGGTAATCCTTCTAATATCCCAATTAGATCCGAAACTTCTCTTTTGTGAAAAAAAAAAAAAAAAAAAATCCAAAGGACGGGTTGTCTAATATCACTCTTCCTCCATTAGTTGATACGTCAAGGAGGTTTTACCTGGAATGAAAGAACAAAAGTGGGTTCATGAAGGTTTAATTACTGAATCACTTCCCAATGGTATGTTCCGGGTTCGTTTAGATAATGAAGACTTAATTCTTGGTTATGTTTCAGGAAGGATACGGCGTAGTTTTATACGGATCCTACCAGGAGATAGAGTGAAAATTGAAGTAAGTCGTTATGATTCAACTAGAGGGCG